CGGATAAAGATTCAAAAAAGAATCGATCTGATTCAAGTCATAATCTATATGGGATTTCCAAAATTATTAATAGAGGGTAAGCCTCGAAGAATCGAAGAATTACAAACAAATATGCAAAAAAAACTGAATTGTGTGAACCGAAAACTTAATATTGCTATTACAAGAATTGCAAATGCTTATAAACACCCTAATATTCTTGCAGAATTTATAGCCGGACAATTAAAGAATAGAGTCTCATTTCGTAAATCCATGAAAAAAGCTATTGAATTAACTGAACAAGCGGGTACAAAAGGAGTTCAAGTACAAATTGCAGGACGTATCGACGGAAAAGAAATTGCACGTGTAGAATGGATAAGAGAAGGTAGGGTTCCCTTACAAACCATTCGAGCTAAAATTGATTATTCTTCCTATACAGTTCGAACGATTTATGGAGTATTGGGGATTAAAGTTTGGATATTTCTAAACAAAGAATAAGAAATTTTTCCGCATTTTTAACGTTTAATGATAAATTTTATAAGGTTAAATTGACTAAAGAATTCAATTAATCATTTAATATTGATGCTATGCTTAGTGTGTGACTCGTTGGTTTTATTATAAAGTAATAAAAAAAATGAATAACCAACCTATCGCTTTGGATTATCTAAATAAAAAGAACTAGTCAAAACAAAAAATATAAATAAAGATATGATATATTAGTGATATAATTATAGCAACTCAAAAAAATAAAATAAATAAAAATGAATCTGATTATGAGTTGTAAAGCAATAAGAATATACAGATAAATGAAAGGTTGAAAGAAAGAGAGAAAAAAATCTATGCTATCGAATTCTAATATGTAAAGGTCTATGGGTCATCTCATAAAAGTTAATGAAAATTAATGTAATAAAGCATCAATATGAATTAATTCGTATATACATAAATATATTCGTAACACAAACCAATCAAGAGCTATGAATCAATAAAAACTGAGAAATTTGATTCAAGAAAAACGAAAATAAATAATATAAAAAAAATCTTATAAAATCTTATTATTAAAGAGGCTCCATTGTATAATCCAGACCTAATGATTAATCGAGAAGCGATGGGAACGAAGAAACCTGTGAATAGCTAAGATTTGTTTTAACAAATCTTAATGATTCATTAGGTGGGATGGCGGAACAAACCAAAAAATGAATCCATTTATTTTTGAGGAGTTGTACCCTACATTACATCTGAATTTAATAATAAAGAAAAGAGTCAATATTCGCCCGCGAAAAGTTTCATTTTATTAAAATTGAATTTTTTTTGATTTTTGCCAATCAGATATGATCTGAATAATAAAAATCAAAGAAAAATAAATATTCGTTAGAACCTTATAAGACAACAAAAATTGTCTATAATTGTTTATAAGAGTACATATTTAGTTATATATCAAAACAAAATAGACAAATTTTCAATAGACCAATAAATTGTATGATATTTCATAAAATCCCGAGATTCTATTATTTATTAAACATATGTATCCTAGTATATATATTATTGTATTGGTTAAATTGATTTATATATGTTTGAATCATTTCATTCGCGAGGAGCCGTATGAGATGAAAATCTCATGTACGGTTCTGTAATAGAGATGGAATTGAGAAACAACCATCAACTATAACCCCCAAAGAACCAGATTTCGCAAACAACATAGAGGAAGAATGAAAGGAATATCCTATCGAGGTAATCATATTTGCTTCGGAAGATATGCGCTTCAGGCACTTGAGCCCGCTTGGATCACATCTAGACAAATAGAAGCGGGACGGCGGGCAATGTCAAGAAATGTTAGGCGAGGTGGACAAATATGGGTACGCATATTTCCAGACAAACCGGTTACAGTAAGACCTACCGAAACGCGTATGGGTTCGGGAAAAGGATCTCCCGAATATTGGGTAGCTGTTGTTAAACCTGGGAAAATACTTTATGAGATGGGGGGGGTCTCAGAAAATATAGCCAAAAAGGCTATTTCAATAGCAGCCTCCAAAATGCCTATACGAACTCAATTCATTGTTTCAGGATAATAATGAGAACCAAAGGAAAGAGGTCTTTAGGATGAAAACAAAAAAATGCAATTGTGGGTTCCTTTTTTTTGAACACAGAATATTCTTTTTACTTCAATTTTTGGACTAAAAGAACAAAAAATGATATGATTCAACATCAAACCTATTTGAATGTAGCTGATAACAGCGGAGCCCGCGAATTGATGTGTATTCGAATCCTAGGAGCTAGTAATCGACGATATGCTTATATTGGTGACATTGTTGTTGCTGTAATCAAGGAAGCAGTACCAAATACGACCTTAGAAAGATCAGAAGTGATCAGAGCTGTAATTGTACGTACTTGTAAAGAACTCAAACGTAATAACGGTATAATAATTCAGTATGATGATAATGCTGCAGTTGTTATTGATCAAGAAGGAAACCCAAAAGGAACTCGAATCTTTTGCGCAATCACTCGGGAATTAAGACAGTTGAATTTTACTAAAATAGTTTCATTAGCACCCGAGGTATTATAAGATTATAACACGAAACCGTCATATATATATTTTATTTTGTAAATAAAATAGATGAATTAATATATTATATTTCACACATATCCCTTTTCTTTTGTAGTAACTATTATAAATATTAAAAATAACTATTATTATCTATTTCATATTAATATTTGAGAATATAAATAAAAAAAAATGGAAATAAGGAGCATGTTGATTATATCGAAAGTAAGGGGTAACAATCATTTTTGTTTATCATGAGTAAGGACACCATCGCTGACATAATAACCTATATACGAAATGCTGACATGAATAGAAAAGGAATGGTTCAAATACCATTTACGAACATCACCGAAAACACCGTGAAAATACTTTTACGAGAAGGTTTTATTGAAAACGTCAGAAAACATAGGGAAAACAACAAATATTATTTAGTTTTAACTCTACGGTATAGAAGAAATAGGAAAGGAGCATATAAAAATTTTTTAAATTTAAAACGGATCAGTACACCTGGTTTACGAATATATTCTAATTATCAACAAATACCTCGAATTTTAGGAGGCATGGGAATTGTAATTCTTTCAACTTCTAGAGGTATAATGACAGATCGAGAAGCTCGGTTAGAAAAAATCGGCGGAGAAGTTTTATGTTATATATGGTAATCTTTATACCATTTGAATTATATGAGAAACGTCTATCCATTTATCCATTTTTTTAAAAGAAAAGAGAGAGAGAAAACACAGGTTTCTAATTCTAATATCGCCCCTTATATATTCATTATATATATTAGTGAATGCCCGAAGGGGGTTAAACTGCAATTAAAAAGATTCACGAGACTTTAATTACTAAATCAATTACTTCCGGGAAATATGTTTCAGGTTGCTTTATAGAATGAAAATTCGATTAAGTTAGAAGCTATGTTTCTGAAGAAAAGATTCGACATACTTTTATATGTTTATATGTATACAACTGGAAAAGAAAAAAGAAGCATAAATCATTCAATTTAATTTAATTAGACTGTTTTTTCATTTCAACAATATATATTTGATATATATATTTGAAGAAAGGTAAAATTAGCAGTTCAAAATGTAAGGAAATCTTATTTTCTTCTAATAAATAGATTGGGGATTAACTTAATAAGTTAAGGAATTACAAATATGAAAATAGGAGCTTCTGTTCGTAAAATTTGTGAAAAATGTCGATTAATTCGCAGACGAGGGCGAATTATAGTAATTTGTTCCAATCCAAAACATAAACAAAGACAAGGATAATATTTCCACAAAAGAAGACTTTCTAGAAAAATAGAATATATATAAGAATTTAGATTTTATTATATTAATATATATTCTATAAAATATTAGAATTAATATTATTGATATTTCCAAAATTCTAATTTGAAATTTTATTTAAAAAATTGTATTTTATTAATATAGAAATACAATTAATATCTATAAATAGAATATTAATTTTAGTTAAAAACTAGTTCTAAAATAGTAAAAGATCCGCTTTTGAATGAAATGGATATATCCATATATCTCGGATTTATTTTTATGAAATAATAAATTATGGCAAAACCTATACCAAAAATGGGTTCGCGTAAAGGACGTATTGGTTCGCGTAAGCATGCTCGTAAAATACCAAAGGGAGTTATTCATGTTCAAGCTAGTTTTAACAATACTATTGTAACTGTTACAGATGTACGAGGTCGGGTGATTTCTTGGTCCTCCGCCGGTACTTGTGGATTCAAGGGTACACGAAGAGGTACACCATTTGCTGCTCAAACCGCAGCAGGAAATGCTATTCGAACAGTAACGGATCAAGGCATGCAACGAGCAGAAGTCATGATAAAAGGTCCCGGTCTCGGAAGAGATGCAGCATTAAGAGCTATTCGTAGAAGTGGTATACTATTAAATTTTATACGGGATGTAACTCCGATGCCACATAATGGATGTAGGTCTCCTAAAAAAAGACGTGTATAAAATACAAAAATAAATATTGAAAAGATTTCAAGAGAAATAAACAATTCAACAGTTTGATCAAAAGAAAATAATATATTACTATGGTTCGAGAGAAAATAAGAGTATCGACTCGGACACTACAGTGGAAATGTGTCGAATCAAGAGTAGACAGTAAACGTCTTTATTATGGACGTTTTATTCTGTCTCCTCTTATGAAAGGCCAAGCCGATACAATAGGCATTGCAATGCGAAGAGTTTTGCTCGGAGAAATAGAGGGAACATGTATTACACGTGCAAAATCAGAGAAAATACCACACGAATATTCTACCATAGTAGGTATTCAAGAATCAGTACATGAAATTTTAATGAATTTGAAAGAAATTGTATTGAGAAGTAATCTGTACGGAACTCGGGACGCGTCTATTTGCTTCAAAGGTCCTGGATATGTAACTGCTCAAGACATCATTTTACCACCTTCTGTAGAAATCGTTGATAATACACAACATATAGCCAACCTAACAGACCCTATT